GGACTTGTAAATCGATTCATAACCTTTCGAGCACAACCAATAGCTATTCGAACTCCTTTTACTTGTAGGAGTTCGTCTTGGATCTGTCGATTATGTTATGGCCGAAGTCCCACTCACGGGGACTTGGTTGAATTGGGAGAAGCTGTAGGTATTATTGCAGGCCAATCGATTGGAGAACCGGGTACTCAATTAACATTAAGAACTTTTCATACCGGCGGAGTATTTACGGGGGGTACTGCAGAACATGTGCGAGCTCCTTCTAATGGAAAAATCAAATTCAACGAGGATTTGGTTCATCCGACACGTACACGCCACGGGCATCCCGCGTTTCTCTGTTTTATAAACTTGTACGTAACTATTGAGAGTGAAGATATTCGACATAATGTAAATATTCCACCCCAAAGTTTTCTTTTAGTTCAAAATGATCAATATGTAGAATCAGAACAGGTGATTGCTGAGATTCGCGCGGGAACATCCACTTTGAATTTTAAAGAGAAGGTTCGAAAACATATTTATTCTGACTCCGACGGAGAAATGCACTGGAGCACGGATGTGTATCATGCACCCGAATTTACATATGGCAATGTTCATCTATTACCAAAAACAAGTCATTTATGGATATTATTAGGAGGGCCGCGCAGATCCAGTCTAGTTTCACTTTCGATCCACAAGGATCAAGATCAAATGTGTGCGCATTCTCGTTCTGTCAAGAGAAGATCTACTTCGAGCCCGAAGGATCCGCCGAGAGAAACATTCTTTACTTCGGATTTTTCGGGTAAAAAAGAAGATAGGATTCCTGATTATTCAGACCTTAGTCGAATTATATGTACTAGTCGTTGTAATCTCGTAGATCCGACCATTCTCTACCAGAATTCTGATTTATTCTCAAAGAGGCGAAGAAATAGATTCATCATTCCACTCGAATCGATTCAAGAACGCGAGAACGACCTACCGTCCCCTTCAGATATCTCGATTGAAATCCCCCTCAATGGCATTTTCCGTAGAAATAGTATTCTTGCTTATTTGGACGATCCTCGATATAGAAGAAAGAGTTCGGGTATTACTAAATATGAGACTCTAGAAATGCATTCAATCGCCAAAAAAGAGGATTTGATTGAGTATCGAGGAGGCAAGGAATTTAGGCCAAAATACCAAATGAAAGTAGATCGGTTTTTTTTTATTCCCGAGGAAGTGCATATATTACCCGGATCTTCTTCCATAATGGTACGGAACAATAGTCTCGTTGGGGTAGATACACAAATTACTTTAAATATAAGAAGCCGGGCAGCCGGGTTGGTCCGAGTGGAGAGAAAAAAAAAAAAAATTGAACTTAAAATCTTTTCTGGAGATATCCATTTTCCTGGAGAGACAGATAAGATATCCCGACATAGTGGCGTTTTGATACCACCAGGAAAACAAAATTCCAAGGAGTCAAAAAGGAGGAAAAATTGGATCTATGTTCAACGGGTCACACCTAGTAAGAAAAAGTATTTTGTTTTGGTTCGTCCTGTCGTCACATATGAAATAACGGACGGTATAACTTTAGGAACGTTTTTCCCCCCGGATCTGTTACAGGAAAGGGATAATGAGAAACTTGGAGTTGTCAATTATATCCTTTCTGGAAATGGTAAACCAATTAGAGGAATTTCTGATACAAATATTCAATTAGTTCGGACTTGTTTAGTATTGAATTGGGGCCAAGACAAAAAAAGTTCTTCTAGTCACGAAGCCCGTGCTTCCTTTGTTGAAATAAGGGCAAATGGTTTGATTCGACATTTCCTAAGAATCGACTTGCTGAAATCCACTATTTCATATATCGGAAAAAGGAATGATCCCTCGGGCTCAGGATTGCTCTCGGATAATGGACCAGATTGCACCAATATCAATCCGTTTTCTTCCATTTATTCCAAGGCAAGGATTCCACAATTCCTTAATCAAAATCAAAGAACTATTCATACGTTGTTGAATAGAAATACGGGATTCCAATCGTTAATAATTTTGTCATCATTCAATTGTTTTCGAATGGGTCCATTCAACGATGTAAAATATCACAATGTGATAAAAGAATCAATTAAAATTCCAAAAGATCCTGTAATTCCAATTAAGAATTCGACGGGGCCTTTAGGAACAGCCTTTCGAATTATGAATGTTTATTCATTTTATCATTTAATAACTCATAATCAGATCTTGGTAAATAACTATTTACAACTTGACAATTTAAAACAGACTTTTCAAGTATTTAAATTGAAATATTATTTAATTGATGAAAATCCGAAAATTTATAACCCCGGCCCGTGCAGTACCATTATTTTCAATTTGAATTGGTATTTTCTCCATGCCAATTATTGTCAAGAAACATCTACAATAATGAGTCTTGGGCAGTTTATTTGTGAAAATAGATGTATAGCCAAAAGCGCACCACACCTAAAGTCGGGTCAAATTATACTTGTTCAAGTTGACTCTGTAGTAATACGATCCGCTAAGCCTTATTTGGCCACTC